GGCGATTGTGCATTCATATATTATGAACAAGGACAGGTAACGTTTGACTTACTCCTAATGGTAAAAACAAGCTTTATTTTGAATAAAATGGATCTCCCCAAGTAGGATTCGAACCTACGACCAATCAGTTAACAGCCGACCGCTCTACCACTGAGCTACTGAGGAACAACGGAGGGTTCCCATATACGGGCAAGATTCTTGTTCTTTGGACCGACCCATGATCATCAGTGTATAAACGATAAACTCAATAAGGTTTTTTATCAACTCTTGGACACCCCACCCTAGAGGTATTGACCTATCAATACAATAGGATCTATAATTATTGCTACCATTCAATATTAGGTATTGACCTATCAATACAATAGGATCTATAATTATTGCTACCATTCAATATTAGGTATTACTTAAAAAAAGAATAATTCTATTATATAGAACCTTGAAATAAAGAGATAACTTTTAGATTTAGATAAAGGAGGATTGGCGGTGAAAATAGCAGTTTACGGAAAAGGCGGAATCGGTAAATCAACAACTAGTTGTAATATCTCAGTCGCTCTAGCGAGACGTGGTCAAAAAGTGTTACAGATTGGGTGTGATCCCAAACACGATAGTACTTTTACTCTTACAGGATTTCTAATACCTACAATTATAGATACTTTACAATCCAAGGATTATCATTATGAGGATATTTGGCCCGAAGATGTAATTCACAAGGGTTATGGAGGGGTGGATTGTGTGGAAGCAGGGGGTCCACCCGCAGGAGCCGGGTGTGGAGGATATGTGGTGGGAGAAACTGTAAAGTTGTTAAAAGAATTAAATGCATTTTACGAATATGATATTATATTATTCGATGTATTAGGTGACGTGGTCTGTGGAGGTTTTGCCGCTCCATTGAACTATGCAGATTATTGTGTTATTATTACAGATAATGGATTCGATGCATTATTTGCAGCTAATCGTATTACTGCCTCTATAAGGGAAAAAGCTCGTACACATCCACTCCGATTAGCAGGCTTGGTGGGAAATCGTACATCTAGAAGAGATCTTATAAATAAATATGTAGAAGCCTGCCCAATGCCCGTAATAGAAGTATTACCTATTATTGAGGATATCCGAGTTTCCAGAGTAAAGGGTAAAACCTTATTTGAAATGGTTGGATCTGAACCATCCCTTAACTATGTTTGTAATTATTATCTAGGCATAGCAGATCAAATATTGTCCCAACCAGAAGGTATTGTCCCAAAAGAGATTCCAGATCGGGAATTATTCAGTTTACTCTCTGATCTTTATCTAAATCCCATTGGTGGTGGGGGACAGAAAAAAAATAAGAAGGAAATTTTACTTGGGTTTACGAGGATTTAGAATCAACAATTTCTCCACTTCTCCACAAATTGTTGTAAATTTGTTGACAATTGGATTATTTCTTGTTATAATCCTTTTGTGTTACTAGTCTTTTTATTCCTTATTTATTTTACTTATTTCTCCTTAGCCTTTTATTCCCTCCCGATTATGTCGACAAAAATTGTTGAAACTATAACGCTTGAATGTGAAACGGGAAATTATCACAGCTTTTGTCCTATTAGCTGTGTATCCTGGTTGTATCAAAAGATTGAAGACAGTTTCTTTTTAGTAGTAGGCACCAAAACATGTGGTTATTTTCTCCAAAATGCACTTGGAGTTATGATTTTTGCAGAACCCCGCTATGCAATGGCAGAATTAGAAGAAGGAGATATATCGGCACATTTGAACGATTATGAGGAATTGAAAACGCTTTGTATTCGGATAAGAAAAGATAGAGACCCCAGCGTCATCATATGGATAGGTACCTGTACTACAGAAATAATAAAAATGGATTTGGAAGGTATGGCACCCAAATTGGAATATGAAATTGGAGTGCCAATTCTAGTGGCAAGAGCAAATGGACTGGATTATGCTTTTACTCAGGGGGAAGATACTGTCTTAGCTGTAATGGCACATCGTTGTCCAGACCAAGAATTCCCCATTGGTGAATCAAAAGAAACTAAAAAAAAATTATTTCCTTTTCCTCTTCTGAAGGAAAAGAATTTGGTGGAATATGCAAATCATCCTCCCTTAGTTATTTTTGGGTCTTTACCCTCGAATTTGGTTTCTCAGCTTGATACAGAATTAAGACGCCAATTCATCAAGGTATCAGGTTGGTTGCCCGCTCAGAGATATGCCGATCTTCCTTCACTGGGTGATGGAGTTTATGTTTGTGGGGTTAACCCATTTCTTAGTCGTACAGCAACAACTTTGATAAGACGAAAAAAATGCGAATTAATCGTAGCTCCTTTTCCTATTGGTCCGGACGGAACGCGTGCTTGGATCGAAAGGATTTGTCCTGTATTTGGTATTGAGGCCCAGAATCTGGAGGAAATAGAGGAACGGATATGGGAGAGTTTAAAAGATTATCTTGATTTGGTACGCGGAAAATCTGTCTTTTTCATGGGAGATAATCTAATAGAAATATCTATAGCCAGATTCTTAATCAGATGTGGTATGATCGTTTATGAAATTGGTATTCCATATTTGGATAAACGGTATCAAGCTGCTGAATTAGCGCTTTTAAAAAAAACATGTATAAGAATGTGTATGCCCATACCACGGATTGTAGAGAAACCTGATAATTCGAATCAGATACGACGTATGCGCGAGCTAAAACCCGACCTAGCAATCACCGGAATGGCTCATGCTAACCCGTTAGGGGCGAGAGGAATTGGTACTAAATGGTCAGTTGAATTTACTTTTGCCCAGATTCATGGATTTGCCAATGCGAGAGATGTACTAGAATTGGTTACCCGACCTCTGCGACGTAACGAAAACTTAGATAACTTGGATCGGACCACCCTTGTTCGAAAGAACAACAAGTAATATATATATCAGTACTCTTGTTAAATAAGATAACAAACAGATAATATATATATTAATAGCATCATATGTAACAGATATTAGAATATTTCTTAGAAATCAATTATATTAAATCAAATAATCATCAAAATAATTTTTTGACCAAGGTCAAGGGGAGCTTTATCATATGATAAAAGAACTTAGCCTACTATTGAGTCCGTTGTCCTCATGGGTAGAAGTTTCAGGTCCGATCATAATATTTGGGCTATATTATGGATTTCTTGCTACATTGCCTTTTGGTCCCTCTAAAATATATTCCACGAGATCCTTCCTTTTGGGAAAACCTGGCTATGGTATAATAGCCATAAGTGGTTCTATTACGGGACAATTAATAGGATTTTTATCCATGTATTATTCGCCCTTTTATGCAGCGCTGTGGAAACCTTATGCAATAACTTTATTAGTCGTACCATATATGTTCTTTCGTTTTTTCAAAATTATGGACAAACCTTCAAGTTCTGAATCTCCGCACCTCATGAATTCGATCAACAATCCAAAAGCTCTAAGTCTATTTATGGATGGTCTAATGCTTCAATTGTTGAATCCCATTCTTTTAGCAAATCCCGTATTAACAAGACTGGTGAACCTCTTTCTTTTTCGTTACAGCCCTAATATATCCTTTATGATAAGTGGTCTTTGCGGTTGGTTGGGCGGTCATATTCTATTAACAATTTTTATAAAATTGGTATCTTTCCGTATAGATCGTAATTCACTTATCGATTATACTTTATTAAGACGTTATATCAATCGAACCTTTAGTTTACTTATTCTTTTTTATTGTTTGTTATATTTGGGTAGAGCCCCATTACCTCTTCTTAAAGGTAAAAATGATGAAGACAAAAATGTCCGCTCTGTGACTATGGCTAGATATAAACGCTCCGTGGCTATGGCTAGAAATAACTGCTCTTTGACTATAGATCCACGAAAACTTAAAGTATTTTTAAAAGTACGTATAAAAGAAAAGCTGTCATTGATCCGATTGCTGTCATTGATCCAATTAAAGTTCTTCCAGCAACCATGGCCCATTATGTGCTTTGATCATAATAGGGTTTATCAACCGATACGATATATTGGAAATAGCTCATTAACTCGCCTAGGTCCTGTGAGGACCGAAGTCTCTCAATATTTTTTTGGCGCATACTCAAGTGATGGAAAAAAAAGAATCTCTTTTACGTTTTTACCTAGTGTATTGGTCCTTGGGGAAAAGCTCAGTAAATATAGAGATCTTTTAGATACTTCTTGCTCATCTGAGGATCCTTATTATAGATGGAATCATACCATGAAAAGAAAAAGAGATTCTTTAGGGAATGAATTTTCGGATCGAGTGAAAGCTCTAAGCCATGGATCTCCCGCTGAAAATGTTATAGAAAGGAGAGTTAAATTCTCCAATTCTAAGGGGGATTCTTTTACTGAAATGTATGATCCATTCCTTAATGGGGCATTCCGTGGAACAATAAACCAATTTGAGTCCTCCCAAATGCTGAACGATTCGATCATTTCGAATCTTTCGGATTTCATAGAGATATCTATGAAAGACCGTAAAGAGGGATCCCCGAATGATCCATTTGGGTATGGGTACCATATCTCTTATCTTTGGCAGGAATTGGAACACGAAAGCTTTCAACTACCCTGGGAGCCCTTACCTACAGATGCTGTTCGTTCGCTTATCCCGATCACTCCATCTATAGTTTTTTCAAATGTCCCGATCACTAAAGACTTGCCCTCTGATCCGATCCCAGAACTCAATCCAATATATTGGTTGGCATCAGCCTTGAGAGTATCCAATATAAATCTCATACGGCAAATGGCTTCATGTAATGGACCGTTCTACGCAACCTATTTAACTCATTTTTTCAACAAAGTTGGCCGTAAAAAAGTTCCCACAACTTTCATACCAATGGAATTGCTTATTCCTATTTTTAAAAAGGAATATCTTTTCACTTACGAGACTTTGCTTTTCCTTTTCGAGTGTTTGTCGCAATATGAGTGGGCAATACTAATAAATTCACGCGAGAATTTATTATCTTTGGATGATTCAATGCAAAAGAAAGATTTTATTGCCCTTTACAGGGAAATACTATTAAATGAACCTCTCCAAATTAGAGAAATTCGGAAACATGTGCCTCGATGGTCATCTGGTTTGAGGATAGGTGAATATGATGACGTAGACCCAATTCTATTACCATCGAATAGGCTTCTTTCAAGAAAGGTCAAAGATACGGTGACCTTTGATATTGGGCAAAAACGAATAGGAGCAGTTCAAAACCGTTATTCTGCCGAGGCAGATTATCGTCGGAACTTAATCAAAGGATCCATACGTGCTAAAAGACGGAAAATTCTGATATGGAAAAGGGTACAACCGAATGTACATTCCTTTTTATTTTTGAAAAGAAAAGAAATACCCGCTTATCCTAAAGATTATTATGACACGTCCGATTCTGGTAGAGTGGATAAGGAACAAATCGAGGAAGAAGTTAGGGAAAAAATCCAGATAGTCGAAGATCCATTATCCCAGCAGACAATTGCTGAGTCCTTATGTTTAGCGTGGCCAGAATTGCACTATTTCAGAAGTTTATTATTAATGGCTCAATCAAATATTAGAAAAAATATGATATTACCCTCACTTATTATAGCCAAAAATATGGGTCGTATTTTATTATTTCAAGCCTCCGAATTTTCCAAAGATTGGGAAGAAATGAGGAGAGAAATGCATGTCATATGTGCTTCTGATGGTACCGAATTGTCTGTAACAACATTCCCAGACAAATGGGAAACACAAGGTATGCAGATAAAGCTTCTATTTCCTTTTCGTTTGAAGCCTTGGCATAGATCCAAACCCCAATCTGCAAAAAGATTGCGTTGGAGTTATTTAACGACCCTTGGATTAGAAACTGACATACCTTTCGGTGATCCAAGCTCAAAGCTAGGAATTTTTTCCAAATTTTTAAAACCCATCTTCAAAAAAGTGAAGAGACGATTGATGGGATCTACAGGAATAAGACGCGTTCCACGAGTTGGATATATAGACAAGAGTGAACTTAATGACCGGATACAAAATAAATTACTAGGTGAGACTACCCCTATGGGTAGTGCAAATGATTCATCCGAAGTTAATGATCAATTTGGATATGAAACCCAAACCATTAATGTGAAAGATCAATATGATTTGATGACCACAATGAAAGAGCGGATCGAATCTATCGCGATCATAAATAGCTCTCCTATAACTGGAATGTCTCTGGTGGATTCAGAGATTCATACCGGATCGAAGGGAAGTTTTAACATATTGGGATCAACATTAAAAAAACGATGGGTTCATATTCGGCGAATACCAGGTTTATTTCGAAATAAAAGTTTACAATTAATCAGAAAAAGTTTCTATTCAATGAAATTTTTTATCAAAAGAATGGACCGAGATCTCTTACCAAGTGTTATTAATTTCATTGCGTCAAATATCAAATTTTGGATTCAATCCGCTTGGATTCGATCCACGAGGAATATAACAACAATTTACGGACGAATATTCATTATCAATAAAGATATTTCAAGAATCAATAGAGGTAAAATTACCAACTACTATTCAATCAACGAAAAAATACAAGATTTTGAAATTCGTCCTGGTCGAAACATGTTCTCAATGTCCCAAGCATATATATTTCACAATATATGGCAGATAAGGGCATTAGATATACAAAGAATATTGGATCACGAAAAACCACAAGATCTGAAAGAGAATGACTGGAAACAATGGTTGAGATGTTTTGACCGGTACAATTTATCCCCACAGATATGGTCTAGGATAAACCCAAATAAATGGAGAAATAGAGTAAATAAGCAATGTACGTGTTCTGAAGAACGATTCATTCCTTATGAAAAACAAGAAGATTCTATATTTGCGACTGTCATGGAACCATTTTTGGGACTACTTCGGAAAATGAACAAACGTTACAGATACGATCTCTTATCATATAGTTATCTCAATTCTACAAAAGATTCGTATATTATAAATTTTACAGATATTCCCGGACCACCAGTACAACCTGCTATACCAGATGAGCGGGATATTACCGCTCGTGAAAGAATTATCAGGGAAAATTTTATTAATGATATTATCGAGGAGGATTGGAAGGGTACCGATTTCAATATCGTGAATGGTCCTCGTTCTACTGTTGATATTGACGATGCTATACGTTCTTGTTATTACGATCATACAACAAGTATTGACAGGCAAAAGAAAAAGACTGATCTTACTACGAATCAGCAGGGGATTGACGAGACGCGAAGAGACAATGTTGGCATTTATGAAACTAAATCGAAATTAATACCAGGAAATTCACTTTTACGGGAAGAACGAGAGCGGAAAAAGATAGAGGAAGAAGAACGGAAGGAAACAACAAATGTTCTAGAACAAATAATAGATCTTAGATCAGATGTTCAGAACAAACAAGTAAAAGATGTTCAGAACAAACAAGTAAAAGATGGTCAAGATCAAAAGGGTCAAGTAGAAGATCAAAAGGGTCAAGTAGAAGATCAAAAGGGTCAAGTAGAAGATCAAGATGGTCAAGTAGAAGATCAAGATGGTCAAGATCAAGATGGTCAAGATCAAGATGGTCAAGATCAAGATGGTCAAGTAGAAGATCAAGATGGTCAAGACGATGGTGATAGTGAAGTAGAAAATGGTGGAGATGGTGAAGATGGTGAAGATGGTGATGGTGAAGATGGTGATGGTGAAGTAGACGATGGTGAAGATGGTGAAGATGGTGAAGATGGTGATGGTGAAGTAGACGATGGTGATGGTGAAGTAGACGATGGTGAAGATGGTGAAGATGGTGAAGATGGTCAAGATGATGGTCAAGTAGAAAATGGTCAAGACGGTCAAAATGTTCAAAATGTTCAAAATGTTCAAAATGTTCAAAATGTTCAAAATGTTCAAAATGGTCAAAATGGTCAAAATGGTCAAAATAGTCAAAATGGTCAAAATAGTCAAGTAGAAAATGAACAAACTGATGGAAAGAAAAAAAAAAAGAAAGGTCTTTTTCAATACAAAGTAGTAGACGTTCTAGGGAAAAAACGTTTCTTACATCTGGCGAATATTTGCAGGGTTATGTCCGGAATGAAGGATCCGGGAACATATTTTCGGATCCAAGAGGGAAATATTGACCTGAGTCTAATGGCCTTTTGCATTGCTATTCAGAAGAATAGGAGTGCAAATAAAATATCGAAAAAACTTGCTCTTCAGAGGAATGTTCGGGGAAAGGTACGCAATTACAATGAAATAAGGGAAGATAAAAAAATAATGGTCTTACAACCATATCGTTTAAAACGTATAGTGGATGATCAATTCCTGATGTATAAAATCGTAAGTATTTCATTGAAGTCTAAAAAAAGAGCCGGGGAATGGATAGATGGAGATTTTTATGATGGATCTGTGCAACGCGGGAAAATTCTGGGGGATGAAAAAAATATTTTTAGTTCCCTCAATTTAGAAGATATTTTGCTTCCAAAACGTCGTAGAGAATTTCGAATCTTGAATCGGTTTGATCTGGAGAACGATCATGTAGGATTTTCCAATGGAAAAGACATACAAAATGATGAAGAACTCATGGGAAGAGACCAACATCTTAGCGTAGATATAACACAAAAAATTAAACGTTTTCTTTGGCCTAGTTATCGATTAGAGGATATTATTTGCATGAATAGATATTGGTTCAATACAAATGATGGGAGTCGATCCGCGATGTTGAGAATACGTATGTATCCCCTAACTGTCAATTGATAAATTTTTTGCTTCAATTCCGTTTTCGTAAAAAAAAAGAATGGATTGATTCAATGGAGTTTCAGGATATGGCAAAAATTGAACCAATCTGTTCGTTCTGTTTCATCAATGTGAAAAGATTCTACATCTCGTATCATATTTTGCCATAGGTTAAAACCAGATGTTCCTCCAAGAAGATAGGAAGAATCCGACCATTTTTTCTTAAATGGTCGGACGGAACGAATCAGAATTATTATATGAACCATGAAAATGAAAGAATGGATCTAATTCTTTTTTCTGACTCGAAAAAAAAATTAAGCCCTGGAAAAATTTGTGTTTTTTTATGATCAAAAATTTGTCCATTAGTTCATCTCTGATTCCCGATAAACAGAGAGGATCTGTTGAATCTCAGGTATTTTATTTAACCAATCGGGTCCTAAGACTTACCCAGCATCTGCAATTGCACGGAAGAGACTATTCATCCCAAAGGGGTTTGTGGAAAATTTTGAGCAAACGTAAGCAACTTCTGGTTTATCTATACAAGAGGGATAAACTTCGTTACGATGATTTAATTGGTCAATTGGGTATCCGTGGGCTAAAAACCCGTTAATTTCGAAGTTTTCAATTCCAATCCAATTTTTAGAGATCCCGGATCCAGTCGTTCTTTTTTCTTTTTATTTTTCTCATTTAGAAAACGAATCGAAGAGGGGTTACACATGATCATGCTTGCTGAAAGACCCCCTGATGGTAAGTATGGGTCCTCATTATCCATCGATACACGTTGTTCTTCGACTTATTGCTAGATGGTAAAGATTTTATTGGCTGTGAACCTCTATCAGATTATTTACATAGGGGGGGAGGAAGCAAATTGTTTAGAACCGAACAATATCTCCCCTATGTAACGCAATGGGATTATTGCGCTACTATGTTCGCAGAGGCAATAAAGGTAAATGCGCCGAAAAGAAAGATCGATCGGGAAATATGTATCCCAAAGGGCTAGCTATAGCAGAGTGATTATGCTAAAGTTGGGTCGTATAGCTTTTTTTATAGCCTGGGTTTTTTCATGGCGAATATCGATGCTCAAACTTTTTATTCTTATATTTTCCAAAAACTCCATTCTCTTCTATTTTTGGAGATAGGGACATGATATATGATCTATTTCTGCTACAGGTATGCGAATGATGCATAATAATTATATCACATGAATCGTTTACCTATGACTATTAAATCTCCCTATAAAAAACTGATCTCCCATCCCCGATTTCGTGGATGAATACACTTCGGATTCTTTCAAAGTATTGCTTGTGGAGTATGCGTTTATGCCTGATTAATCCACCCGTTGTTGATTGGAAAAACGAACGAAACGATTGGTAATTTATAGTATTTATTCTGGAATTTGTATCTTTCGTGAAAATTGTGTTGAGTATTTATTGTTCATCAAATTTTCTTTTTATGATTGAAGAATATGAACTCCCGACCTATGTATGATCGTCATGAATGAAATTATGATTATATTGCTCCGGGACGTTTACCGATATCGGTGATCGAAGATTCGAGAATTAAAACAATTCAAAGTTTAACTTGTCTGTCCAAAGGAACTATGGACGAACATTCTGACCGATTAAAGAATTTCTACCAATTCTTCAGATTCAGTTTGGATTCGATCAGAGAGGACTGATGGGTCGAGACCATACCTTTTTTCCGGATGGATCATAAATTAGGATCAGGATATTTATAATTTGATTAAGAATGTCACATGTATTATTGATCAGAGTCTATTATCAACCAACGGAATTATAGACCAGTTCATGTAATTCCCAGATCCATTGAAATACAAATATTTCAATCCGATTAGGTATGTGGATAAGGTCACTTTTTTTTAGTGAATGCGATCATGAGTCAGAATATTGGAAATTCTCGCGCACATAATGAATCCACCTGGATATCTTTTTCGTCTAATAAGTATGATGAGAAGTATAATTCTATTCCTGATCTTATAATAGAAGATCATTAGATAATGGAAAATAACAAACTAAATATAACTTTTGTATCTGAGAAGATAAAGGTATAAGGGGTTGATCTATTATGCTCGAGCATACACTTATTCGAGTTCGAGGTGCTTTCGTCATTATCTATTGGTATTACGAGTCGAAACATGGTTAGAGCACTTATGTGTCGCCAATACTGCATACGGTCGATTCAAATTCAGTAGCATATTCGGATTATCTTAAAATATAGCCAGGGGCATCTTATCGATCTTTGTTATAGCTATTGTAGACGCTGAAACAGCTATTTTATCAGCTACTGACATCGTATCATATAATCAATTCGTATCGATCAATTTCATTTGTCGAAATGGTGATGAAGTATCGTATATCGGTATATCTCAGAAGATATATATATTCTATATGACCAGAATCTATCAAAATAGATATAGTATTACGGTCGATCAAAAACCATATAAAAATCATTAGGAAAATTACCTGTCATGATTGGACCATATTCGAGGTGATCTGGGGGGATCGAAATGATCCAAAAAATACAGATCGGTTCCAAATATAATGGAGATTACAATTATTGATTCGTTTTATATTCATAATATCCCGTTATTAGCCATCTTTATTGGGCATATATTAGAAGATTTGGCTATATATGATCTTATCAAATTAAAACTTTTTACTAACTAATGGAGATCCAATGGCACATTCGGTCAAAATTTATGATACATGTATTGGTTGTACCCAATGCGTACGAGCTTGTCCCACAGATGTATTGGAAATGATACCTTGGGAAGGATGTAAAGCTAAGCAAATTGCTTCTGCTCCAAGAACAGAAGACTGCGTAGGTTGTAAACGGTGTGAATCCGCTTGTCCAACAGATTTCTTGAGTGTACGTGTTTATTTATGGCATGAGACAACGCGCAGTATGGGTCTAGCTTACTGATCAATATGCACAATAAAAAAGGTTAAATCCATTTCATATTTATATTTTTTTATCCACTGATAAAACCCATACTTGATCCAAGATCTCAAGTATGGGTTTTATCAGTGGAGATGCAAAGTATCTTCTATAATGAGCGAATTACCTTGGCTCGCTCAACTATAATTGTTGGTTCGCCTATATCTAGGGTTCCTTAGTCCCATTATTTCCCACCCATAGAAGGAGGGAATGATCTGATTCGATGGTATACTCTAGGTATTTGTTTACTCTAACTCCTTTTCATTATATATACATTCCGTCCATTACCATTTCCAATTTGATAAATTATTGATCCAATTGAAAGAATAAAGAGTATAACTGGACAGATCTTATTGATTTTTATTGGAGATTGGGAATTGACGGATTTTCCATCGGACCTATTTGACAGGATTTGTTACCACTTTGGCCATTTCAGTTGCTTGGCCAATTACTCAAAATCCTCGATTGTTGCATTTACTGATGTTAGCAATATACAGTAGCCAATTAGGATCATTTGCTCCTCGGTATATTATACCTTTATTTCCTTTGCGGGAACTGGAATAAATTTTAGTTCACCCACTTCTATCCGTACGGAGGGAGGGGGGGGGAAAGACGTTTCTATTTGGCCACAATACACTGCGAGTAATTCTATCCTTCCGCTAATTGGAGCTTTAAGTATAGGTCTCTAGAGATCTGATAGACCAACATTAGGTTCAGGAATATTGGATAAGAAATAGTATTCTATTTAGGGTTCTTCATCGCTTATACAATGAAATCGCCAATTTTTTCACATACCCGGTTACCCTACATGGGTAAGCGCATTATTATAGTACATGTATGCTTCAGTAGCCGGAGTTCCATTGAAAAAAGGGAATGGGTTAATTAAAACATGGAATTGCTACCTCATACTCATTTTATATTTCTTTTCGCTGTGGTTGGTAATGATAGGAGTGGTTCAAATCGTCTATGCAGCTCCAACTTCTCTGGTCAACAGAATTGGAAAAGGAGGATAGTCTTCACTATCCCATATGGTTTTGTAATTATCGGTTCCACGGCAGATATAGGTCTCAATGGATCCATTTTAAAATGATCTTTCATGAATCAATTGATGCGACATTTTTCTTCTTAGCGGGAACAAGTGACGATAGGATACGTACTCTTCTTCTTGATGAAAGAAATGGTAGGTCTATACTAACTATGTCCAGTAGTTTTTAAACGGCTTCTCTTGCATTGCCGGAAATCAGTGGTGTGGTTTTGTGGCAGAATCTATGAGATTCTCTTCCCGATAAAAAAAAAAAATGACTGAATATTCTTCGACCTTTCAAATTGAATCATTGTTATTGCAATAGTGGCAATTGGAACAATATGAACTCCCATCCACTTGTTGTCTATGTTACATTGAATATTCTATATAAGTTGAAAATGTGACGAACTTTCATTTAACAGATTCTGGACCAAGAGATATTTTCATCCTGATATGTCTCTTTCTACTCATAATAGGTAGGTATTGGTGCTTATCCTGCCTGATCCAGTTCTCTCTCTATTCAATTTTTTTATCTTTTGAAATTTGAATGGAATGGAGCAAATGAAGGATTCGTCTTTCTTTTATTTGAATCTAATATAGTTCAAGTTATTTCAAGTAGTGATTCCATCATTCTATAATCACTACTTGAAATAACTTGTACCAGTTATTGATGTCACTTATCAATCACATAAAAGAACTGGATCGAATCTATCCTTCCTTTTCCTTCCAGGAATTCGGTCCATTTATGATTCCAACCATCCATAGCTGTGTAACCCTATTCCTAATAGATTGACCCCCAAATAACGGATCCAAACTATAAAAAATCCTAAAGAAGCCACAATTGCCGGTTCCTCACCCTGCCAACCCTTATTCATTCTAGTATGCAGATAGATTGCGAATATGGTCCAAGTAATTAATGCCCAAGTCTCTTTTGGATCCCAGCTCCAATAAGATCCCCATGCTTCATTGGCCCATATTGCTCCAGAAAGAGTACCTATGGTTGAAAGAGAAAAACCGAGACCAATCGCACGATAACTCCAATGATCTAATTGTTTAATCAATTGACATTTACGATAATTCGTTGTTGAAAAATCAACAGTGTATTGCAAATAACTTTTTTGCTTTTCATGTGAATAAAAATTTTCATTGGGAAGAATGGATCGGGAAAATAAATTGTCCATCGCACCAAAAACAACCTGTCTATTTACTCCGGACATAATCACTAGAAGAGCTATGGATGCTAGGGATCCACATAAAAGGGTTGCATAGCTGAACAATATCATACTTACATGCATCATTGACCAATGAGATTGTAGCGCGGGTACTAACATTCCGGATCGTTGCATTTCCTCCGGAAGACCTAAAGTAGCAAAACCATGAGTTAACATAGCACTTGGCGCGGTGATTGCACCTAACCACCGATCATCTCGACTCCGTACTTCTAGAAGTATATGGAACACGGATGAACTCCAGGAAAGGAACATGAATGATTCATACAAATTACTCAACGGTAAATGTCCTGAATAAAGCCAACGATTAATTAATAATCCCGTTGTACAAAGAAAAGTAACTATCATGCCCTTTCCTCCCGAACTACTTAGTCCTTCAATTCGATAAACTAAGGTTCCCCAATAAATGAGAGTGACAACCAAAATGAGAGAAAAAGAGATGTGAGCCAATATATGTTCTAAAGTTATGAATATCATAATAAACTCATTTATTCGTTTTATTCCCGAATGAGATCTATGATGGAAAGATAGGATTGATCCATCACAATGAAAATAGATTGAACATATATTGTTACATAGGAAGAAGTGATTGATGAGATCTTCCTGCTGGAAAAATACCGCCACTCGGATTTGAACCGAGATGCTCTCGCACTGCTTCCTAAGAGCAGCGTGTCTACCAATTTCACCATGGCGGCTTCGTAGGGACCATACTAGCTTATTTACACCAGATCGTCAATGTTATGGAACGTGTCTAGCAGAGGGAGTGATCTGTGAATATAATATAAGTCCAAATAAGATCTAAGTTCGGGCATTAACATTTGAATCAATTTTATGTTGGTTGATAGTTATAACGGAGCATGGCGCAGCTTGGTAGCGCGCCATCTTGGGGTGATGGAGGTCGTGGGTTCAGATCCCGCTGTTCCGAAAGAGAATGGTAAATAGTCACATGCGTTATCGTACAAAGAATATATGTAAATTTTCGCTTATTTCGCTTACGATGGGAAGAATCGGAACAGCTAGATTCCAAACAATAAATGGTTATACCATCACTTTCTCATTTTTTTTGATTGGATGGTTTGATTATATACATATCTAGAACGAAACTATGTTTC